TTTAAGTTTTCTTCTTCTATATGGAAAAAGGGAATAAATAAATCAATCAAATTCCGGGACGCTTCATGAAGTGCTTCTTTAGGAGTTAAACTTCCATTTGTCCATATTTCGAGAAAAAGCATCTCTTGTTTTTCATTTCCATTCCCATAAGAATGAATACTATGATTTGCATTTCGAACAGGCATGAATACAGCATCGATAGGATAACTTCCGTCTTGAAAGTTAGTTTCACCTTTTATACGATATCCTCGACTCCTCTCAATTTGTAATCCAATATAAAAATCAATAGATTCTGTTAAACTAGCTATATGTTGTGTATTATCAACGATTTCCACATAAGATGGTGAGATTATATCTTGAGCTGTTACATACCCAGGACCCTTAACACAAATAGACGCATCACAAGTTCCATATAAATTACTTCGCAATACTATTTCTTTCAAATTCATTAAAATTTCATGTACTGATTCTTGAATACCCACTATGGTAGAATATTCGTGTGGTATTTTCTCAGATTTTGCGCGTGTAATACATGTTCCTTCTATTTCTCCAAGTAAAGCTCTTCGCATCGCAATGCCTATGGTGTCGGCTTGACCTTTCATAAGTGGAGACAAAAGAAAGCGTCCATAATAAAGACGCTTACTGTCTGTCCTTGATTCAACACACTTCCACTGTAGTGTCCGAGTAGATACTGTTACTTTCTCTCGAACCATAGTAATATAATATTATTTGATCGAATCATTTATTTCTCTTGAAATTTCTTTAATATTTTTTTTTTTACACGCGTCTTTTTTTAGGAGGTCTACAGCCATTATGTGGCATAGGAGTTACATCCCGTACGAAAGTTAATAGTATACCACTTCGACGAATAGCCCGTAATGCTGCATCTCTTCCGAGACCGGGGCCTTTTATCATGACTTCTGCTCGTTGCATACCTTGATCGACTACTGTACGAATAGCATTTCCAGCTGCCGTTTGAGCAGCAAAAGGTGTCCCTCTTCTTGTACCCCGAAATCCACAAGTACCGGCCGAAGACCAAGAAACCACCCGACCTCTTACATCTGTAACAGTCACAATGGTATTATTGAAACTTGCTTGAACATGAATAACTCCCTTTGGTATTCTACGTGTATTCTTACGTGAACCAATACGCCCATTCCTACGCGAACCCATTTTTGGTATAGTTTTTGCCATATTTTATCATCTCATAAATATAAGTCATATAGATATATGGATATATCCATTTCTTGTCAAAACAGATCTTTTTTATTTGTACATCGGGTCTTTTAGAGAGTCTTTTTTACACTATCCCTGTCTTTGTTTATGTCTCGGGTTGGAACAAATTACTATAATTCGTCCCCGTCTACGAATTAGTCGACATTTTTCACAAATTTTACGAACAGAAGCTCTTATTTTCATATTTTTAATTCCTTAAACTTAAAACTTAATTTTGACTCTATCTCCTGGCAGTATCTGTATAAAACTATGCCGGATCTTTCCTGAAATATAACCTAGATTAAGATCCTGATTATTTAAAGGAGCCCGGAACATACCATTCGGAAGCACTTCATTCAGTAATTAAACCCTCATGAATCTATTTTTGTTCTTTCATTCCAGGTAAAGCCCCCTTAAATTATTAATTAATGTAGGAGGAACAAGATTATATACTCCGCATTTTTTTCGCTTTTTCACAACAAATAGAAAGTTTCGGATCCAATGCAGATATAAGAAGGATTACCATATATAACATAAAATTTCTCCGCCTATTCCTTTTAGTCGAGCCTCTCGATCCGTCATTATACCATGAGAAGTAGAAAGAATGACAACGCCCATTCCGCCCAAAATTCGAGGAATTCTTTGATAGTTAGAATAGATTCGTAGACCAGGTCTACTGATCCGTTTTAAATTTAAAAGATTTCTATAGGGCCCCTTTCTATTTCTTGTATGTCGCAGGGTTGAAACCAAAAAATATTTGTCGCTTTCCCGATGTTTCCTCACATTTTCGATAAAACCTTCTTGTAAAAGGATTTTAACAATGTTTTCAGTGATATTAGTAGATGCTATTCGAACTACTCTTTTTCTATCCATATCCGCATTGCGTATAGAGGTTAGTATATCAGCAATAGTGTCCCTACTCATAATGGACTAAAATTCTTGTTGCCCCCAAATTTTGATATAATCAACATGTTTTTTTACTTCATTTTTTTTTGTTTATGAAAAAAAAATTATATTATTAAATTAAAGGTATATGCGTGAAACACAATCTACTAAATAAATTTGAATCTATTTTTTTTATCCAATACCCGACTATAACTATATCATAGTCTCATCTTATATTTGAAGACTATTATAATACCTCGGGCGCTAATGAAACGATTTTAGTAAAATTTAAATGTCTCAATTCCCGGGCGATCGCACCAAAAACGCGAGTTCCTTTAGGATTTCCTTCTTGATCAATCACAACTGCGGCATTGTCATCATATCGTATTAACATACCATTGTCGCGTTTAAGTTCTTTGCAGGTACGTACAATTACAGCTCTGACCACTTCCGATCTTTCTAGGGGCATGTTTGGTACTGCTTCTTTAATCACAGCAACAATAACGTCACCGATATAAGCATATCGGCGGTTACTAGCTCCTATGATTCGAATACACATCAATTCTCGAGCCCCACTGTTATCTGCTACATTCAAACGTGTCTGGGGTTGAATCATTTTTTTATTTGTTCTTTCAATGCAAAGGGCGAAGAAAAAGAAAGAAATATTTTTTGTCAAAAAAAAAAATAAACCTTGCATTTTTCATTCCCAGGATTTATTTTCTTTGATTCTACATTCTTATCCCAAAATAATAAATTGAGTTTTGATAGGCATTTTGGACGCTGCTATTGAAATGGCTTTTCTGGCTATATTTTCTGCGACTCCACCCATTTCATAAAGTATTCGACCTGGTTTAACAACAGCTACCCAATATTCCGGAGAACCTTTACCTGAACCCATACGTGTTTCTGTGGGTCTTACTGTAACTGGTTTGTCGGGAAATATACGGACCCATATTTTTCCACCACGACGTGCATTTCGTGTCATTGCCCGGCGCCCTGCTTCTATTTGTCTAGATGTGATCCAAGCGGGTTCAAGCGCTTGAAGAGCAAATTTACCGAAACTAATATGATTACCTCGATAAGACATTCCCTTCATTCGTCCTCTATGTTGTTTACGGAATCTGGTTCTTTTGGGGTTATAGTTGATGGTTCTTTCTGAATTCCACCTCTACTACAGAACCGGACGTGAGAGTTTCGTCTCATCCAGCTCCTCGCGAAAAAGGGATTCAAAATATTTAAATGTAGCAATCCAAAAAAGAATGTTTTCGCGGGCGAATATTTACTCTACTATCTATTTCAGTTGTAAGGTTAATTCACTACTTCTCAGATCAGAATAGATCAATTCTTTCTCGGTTCCTTCCGCCATCCCGACCAATGAATCGTTAGGATTTGGTTTCAATAAAATCTTCTGCATTCATGGGTTCCATCGTTCCCATCGCTTCTTGTTTAATGGTTAGGTCTTAATGTTACAACGGAGCTCTTAATGAAATTTGTTCTTGAGTCAATTTTCTCAGTCTTTATTGGCTAAAGGCTCTTGGTTTTTTGTTCTATAAATCTATCATTTAATTATGTATGAATCAGTATTGATGCTTTATTACATTGTCTTTTATGAGATGACTAAATGACTCATAGACCTTACATATTGGAATTCTATATCATTTATATTTTTTCTCTCTTTCTCTCACCCCTCTATCCACACCTTTTTCTATATTCCGGTTCACACCTTAGAATAATATTTTTTGCTTTTTTAGTTTATGCAAAACAAATTTCAGTTGCTACAATGATATGAAAAATTTATCATATCTTGACTGCTTTGTTGGATCTAGATAATGCGAAGTGATGAGTTGGTTCTTAGTTCTATAGCTATTAGTTCATATTAGGGAGACTTTTTTTTTGAACCTTATTCCTAAAAAAACCAACGAGTCACACACTAAGCATAGCAATTATATCAAACATTTAATCGAATTTTTATTCAACCCTATAGAATTAAAGAATTACGAGCTCTTCAATCAAAAAAATGAACGAGTTTCTTATTTTTTGTTGGATTTTGGGGGTAAAAAAAAAGAAAAGACAAGGTAAGTTTTTTTATTCTTCATCTATAAATATCCAAATTTTGATACCTAATACGCCATAGATAGTTCGAACTGTATAGGCACAATAATCAATTTTAGCCCGAATGGTTTGTAGGGGAACCCTGCCTTCTCTGATCCATTCAACGCGTGCAATTTCTTTTCCATCAATGCGCCCTGCAATTTGTACTTGAATTCCTTTTGTATCTGCTTGTTCGGTTAATTCAATAGCCTTTTTCATTGCTTTGCGACAAGAAACTCTATTTTTTAATTGTCCGGCTATAAATTCTGCAAGAATATTAGGATTTCCATAAGGCTTTGCAATTCTTGTGATAGTAATATTGAGTTTTCGGTTTACATAGTTAAACTCTTTTTGTAGATTCGTCTGTAATTCTTCGATTCCTTGCGGCCGATTTTCGATTAATAATTTAGGAAATCCCATATAGATTATGACCTGGATCAGATCGATTCTTTTTTGAATCTCTATACGTGCAATTCCCTCGATGCCGGAGGATATTCTCATATTCTTTTGTACATAATTTTTGATACAATCTCTTATTTTTTTATCTTCTTCTAAACCTTCGGAATAGTTTTTTGGTTGTGAAAACCAAACGGAATGATGTCTTTGGGTTGTACCAAGTCGGAAACCAAGTGGATTTATTTTTTGCCCCATATTCCTCCGCGACTTTTATTATACACACTCTGATGTATCATCGTCATATATTCATCTTCATATTCATCTAAAGATATATCTTTCACTCCAATAGTTATATGACAAGTAGGTCTTTTTATTGGAAAACTACGTCCTCGAGCTCGAGGACGTAGTTTCTT